GTTAATGAGTAAATTAATCTAATTTATTTAAATTTTAAATTTAGTCTTAAATCTAATTATAGAATAAATTTACCTTTTGCATCATGGGTTTTTAAAAATAAATTCATAATAATATCCCGGAATTAATTTAATGTAAAAATAAAATCTATTATAGCAATAATAGACTAAATTTTTATAAAAAATAGATATTATAAAATTAATAATTTGGTTCAAAGAAGATTAGAAATTTTATTATAGTAAAATAGTTAAGTTTTTTACTATTAATCTGTTATAAAAATTATTAAATAAATTTTATAGTTAATATCAATTTAAAAATAAATTTTTTAAAATTTAAATTTATATAAGTTTTCTTTGCTGAAACTAGCCTAGTTAAATTATTAAAATATAAGTAAAATTTAAATAAGTTTTAATATTAAAATTATTTTATTAGTTAATATAATTAATTTAATTAGATAAATTGAGAAACTAAGACTGTTTAACAAAAACATATTTAAATATTTAATATAGCTTGCCCAGTGCTAAAGAGTAAACGGCCACTTAGTGCTAAGGTAGCACAATAATTAGTCTTTTAATTGAAGACTAGTATGAATAGCAAAACTTAGTCCATGATTCTAATTAATATATTTAAAATTTAGATTTAAGTGAAAACTCTTAGATAAAAATTATAGACGAGAAGACCCTAAAACCTTAATAGTTTAATTGGGACAATTAAAAATAAAAATAAATATTAGTTATTGGGTGACCCTTTAGAGTTAAATAAAGGTACTTTAGGGATAACAGCATAAATAAGAAAATGAGCACTAATCAATTTTTTTATATGTGACCTCGATGTCGAATTAAGGAGCCTCCTCAAGCACAAATGAGGAGGCCCCTTCTTAAATTTACAAAATTTATGTTTTTAATAAACTACTCGACCTATATATATATATATATAACTAACCTCTCGCCTCATAGAAATTTGTAATATCTTTGAAGTTTTATAACGTTAATTTGTGGAATTAAAAATGTCTAATGACCTAAGATAAGGGCCTTAGTCAAATATGATATTTAATTTGCAATTAAAAGGTGGTTTCAGGTCTTTGCTTGATGCCTGAGTTAAGGATGGCCTTGATAAGGCCTACACGCGTTTAACGCTCAAGTAAAGCTTGTATAATATTTAGTTTCGACCTAAATTCAGAGTAACATCACAAGCTTACCTTTTTAGTATAATAGTACATAAAATTGCAAATTTTAAAGTTCATAAGGGTTATTCAAGAATGATTAAGATAATTACTATTAAAAATGCCCATACTGAATGGGTGGCCCCAATTAATTTTTCTACTAATAAAATATTATTTTTTTTATCTCAGTTGATATTTCTTTGGGAATGACTGGGGACAGAATAAAGAATTAAAGAGTAGACACCTGCAAAAAAAACTAACAAAGAGCAAAATATTATATTTATGTGATAGTCTGAGCAAATAGAAATTATTCTAATTAATTCACTTCAAAAGTTCAATGACGGGGGGATCCCTATTCCTGCTGCTAAGATGATAAACCAAATTGCGGACACTCTAGGGTTAGAAATTATTATACTTTTATTTATGATTAACCTGCGAGAGTTAGAGTATTTTCTAAAAATCCCTACTCAAAAAAATAAGCCAGACGACCTTACTCCATGAGCAATTATTAATAGTATTAAACCCCTTACCGAAACATTAGTTATAACAAAATTTGCCGCGATTACAATGGCTATATGCGCCACAGAAGAGTAAGCCACAATAATTTTTAAATCTAAACTCTGCACGCAGATTATTCTTCTTATCACCCCTCCTCACAATGCTAATCTGGAGATTAAACAAAATCTTCTATTAACCCCTATTAAAGGGGTAAACCGTAATAAACCGTACCCACCAAGCTTTAATAAAATAGCGGCCAAAATCATCGACCCTGAAGCGGGGGCTTCTACATGGGCTTTAGGTAGCCATAAATGCCCTAAAAATACAGGTAACTTAATTAAAAATCTTATTATAATTATTAGTCTCACACCTAGAATTATAGGTGAGCTAGAATAATTTAATATTCTTAATATTACAATGAAAACTAAATTTATATTAACGTTTGTTCAAAGAATTACTATTAGTAAAGGTAATGAAGCTGTAATAGTATATATTAGTAGAGCTGAACCTGCCCTTAAACGTTCAATCTGGTAACCTCAACCCGAAATAATTAAAAAAATGGGGATTAGGCTTAGCTCGAAAAGGATATAAAAAGTTAAAGACTTAGTCCTTATAAAAATAAGAATTAGAACTAGGTTTAAAATTCTAATTAATGCATTTTTTAAATTAATATTTAAAACCCCTAGTACTTTATTTAATAAAGGTATAAAATTGTAAATTACTAAAGTAAGAAAAATTAAATTAAAAGAGATTTTATCTAAAGATATTAAATTACCAATATACATTGGTACATCCAACCTTGGGGAAGATAATAACAAAAATAATATTAAAAATAAAGCAACAATTGGTAATATCTCTGCTGGTATTAGAATTGCTAACCCTCTTAGTGTTAAAGTGGCTAATGTTATAATATAGAATTTTTTTCTCATTTTATTTCTTCTCTAATGGCAGATTAGTGCATTAGCTTTAAGCGCTAAATATAGAATATTCTTTAGAGATTTAATAGCTTATCTTCAATTATTATAATTCAAGGGCTTATAATAAAATATATAAAATATATAATAGTTAATACTTGGCCTACTAAAATATAAGGGTCTTCTACTGGTCGTGCCCCAATTCAAGTTAATAGAATTACAATTGTTACTAATATCCAAAATATTGTTTTTGATAAGGGTTTAAAGGATAGCCTTTTAGTTAAATTAGTTTTATAAAGAGGTATAATATATAAAATTGCTACTGACATAGCTAAAGCCACTACACCTCCTAATTTATTAGGGATAGATCGTAAAATAGCGTAAGCAAATAAAAAATATCATTCTGGTTGAATATGAATAGGAGTTACTAAGGGGTTGGCTGGGATAAAATTTTCCGGGTCCCCTAAAAGTCAAGGAGTTTGAAAAATAATAAGTATAAATATAATTATACATACAAAATACCCTATTAAATCTTTAATAGAAAAATAAGGGTGGAAGGGAATTTTATCTAAATTTCTGTTTACCCCTAAAGGATTACTTGACCCTGTAGTGTGCAAGTACAATAAATGTACACCCCTAATATCTGCTACTACAAATGGTATTAAAAAATGTAAAGAAAAAAACCGAGTTAAAGTTGCGTTATTTACAGCGAAACCCCCCCACAACCAAGTAACGATTTCATTTCCTAGAAACGGAATAGCTGAAAATAAATTAGTAATTACAGTAGCTCCTCAAAAAGATATCTGCCCTCAAGGTAACACATAGCCTAAAAAAGCGGAGGCTATTACTAGTAAAAAAATAGTCACTCCCGCTAATCATACCTCAGTAAAATTGAAAGAACCATAATAAACCCCACGACCGATATGTAGATATAAGAAAATAAAAAAAAGACTTGCCCCATTAGCGTGGGTCATTCGTAATAATCACCCTAAATTTACATCTCGTATAATATGACTTACTCTTGTAAAAGCTAATTCTACATCACATGTATAATGTATGGCTAAAAATAAACCAGTAGAAATTTGAATAATTAAACATAACCCTAGAAGAGAACCAAAATTTCATCTTAAAGAAATTCTAGCCGGCCTAGGTAAATCTTTTAAAGTATTATTAACTATGTTTAATAAAGGATTTTTTTTATAGATAGGAAAGATTTGTTTGAGAAATTCATCTTTAAATTTACAATTTAAAATCTTTTGTTAGACTACCAAACATATACAACTATTTAATAAAATTAATTTATTATTCATATTGATTATTTCTATTATTATGAGGTTAAGAATAAAAAGATTTATCTTAATTTGAGTTTTTATAGAAATCGGTACAATAATTTTTATCTATTTAATAAATGTAGAAAACTATTCGCATAGAACAATTAGATTGAAATACTTTATTACCCAGTCATTTATTTCGATAATAATAATTATTTTATATTTTTTACTAAACGAACAGACACTAATTAGTAAAGAAATTATTATCACTTGTTTAACTGCATGAAAGTTAGGGGTTCCACCTTTCCAGGGTTGATTTATAAATATTATTATAGATTCTTCTTGATTTATTTTTTTAATTATATCTACATTTATGAAAATCTTACCTTTCTTAATTATTTCTATTTATTTCACGAAAATTACCCTAGGCTTAGCTCTGTTAAGAATTTTGGCCCCTGCTATTAGAGGGGTCTCTCACCTTTGTATTAAAAAAATTATAGGAACTTCTTCAATATTTACTTCTGGTTGAGTGATATTAAGAATGCTAAGTAGTAAAGAAGTTTGAATTATAGTTTTTGCTGTTTATAGAATAATGATATTAGTTTTTTGTATAAGAGTGAATTCTCAAAATATAATCTCTGTGGACTCTGCTATTTCATTATCGGCTAGGGATTCTTTTATTATATTCTTTGTTCTTCTTAGCTTAAGAGGGATTCCTCCTATAAGAGGATTTTTTATAAAAATTTATATTTTAATTATTATTTTATACTCTAAGTTAGCTTTTTTAAGATTATTTGTAGTAGCCTTCTCTTCTTTATCAATTTATATATATATTAAAACTATTTTCAAGTATATAACCTTAAACTTAGTTGATTATTCTTTTACCTTTGATAAGAGACCCGGGTTTAAACTCTTCTTAATTTTAAATTTATTAAGAGGGTTAATTTTATTATTAATTTAATATGTAAAAGTGATTCACGTAAGATTTTGATTCTTAAAGCCCTATTAATTTAGGTTACATAAAACATAATAATACTAAAAATAATACACAAACTCTAATAAAGCGTCTAAATCTATTGCTTATAAATATTATTCTAGAGTTGTTTATGGAGAGTCTAGAGCTTATAACATCTTTAGACGTCAGGTTATAAACTCAAGAGTAATCATTTAAAAATATAAATTTTATTCCATTAACTCTTATTAAAGATAAAGGCAAAGAGCTAGTTAAAATTGGTAAATTTCATAAATTAGTAAGTACTAGTTGGGGAAACTTTATTTTTATATAATTTACTTTATATAAAATAAATAGGCTAATCAATCTAGCTAATAAAAGTAAGTAAATTATAAATTTGATATTAATAGTTGAAATTGTAAGTGAGAAAGACTTAAAAAAAATAGAGTTTAGAAACACCCCGCCACATACTCCTGGTATTAATAGTATTAATATGCTAATATTAACTTCCCAATCTGCGTCTCTTTTAATATGTATTGTTAACTGGTTTCTTTTAGAAATTCTAATTAAGAACAATATTCGTATTGAGTATACCCCTGTAAGTATTACTCCTACAATTATTATTATTCATGGTAGTATGTTTAAATTTATTAATATTATAGTCTCAATAATAGCCTCTTTAGAGTAAAATCTTACTATAAATGGGGCACCTATTAAACTGAATAAACATACTAATATAATTCTTGAGGATAATGGTATGACTTCAAGGATGCCCCCGCTTTTACGAGTATCTTGATATCTTGAACAAGCGTGAATTATAGAACCAGTAGACAAAAATAATAAAGCTTTAAAGAAAGCATGGGCTAGTAAATGCAAGAACCCTAAGATAGGCAAATTTGCCCCTAAAGCTAAGACTATTACGCCTAACTGACTTAGTGTAGACAGGGCTACTATTTTTTTTATGTCCATTTCTGAAAATGCCCTTAGGCTAGCCATAAACATAGTTAAAGCCCCAGCTCACATAAGGTAATCAGCTCTTTTAGTGTTAAAATAAATTGTGTTAAATCGAAATATAAGGTAAACCCCAGCGGTGACCAAAGTTGAAGAATGAACAAGGGCAGAAACAGGAGTTGGCGCAGCTATGGCAGCAGGTAACCACGCCCTAAAAGGGATTTGAGCTCTCTTAGTTCTTACTGCTACTAAGAATAATAAAACTATATATCTTGATAAAAAAACTTGAGAACCCTCTAAGATATTTGATCTTAGCCTATTTATATAAAAAATTATAGTAATAAAAACGATTAATAACGCATCTCCGATACGATTAGTAATAGCTGTGATTATCCCCGCCTTAAAAGATTTTCTTCTAGAATAATAAATTACTAAAAGGTATGACCTTATACCTAAACCATCTCAGCCGATTAGGGCTCTAACTAAGTTGGGCCTAAAAATTAGAATAATTATAGAAAAAATAAATGTATAAATCAATATGTGAAATCGAGTATAAAAAATATCAGAATTTATATAAGATTTTCTAAAAACTATCACCCTAAAAGCAATAATTATCACGGATATAAAAAACATTAATGAAAAAAGATCTAATAAAATTACTAGCTCTAAATTTTTTCTAAATAAAGAAAAAATTTCCCATTCTAATAAAATAACTAACTTTTTTTTATAAATATTTAAAGTTATTACAAAAGAAAAAAAGATTATTATTACAAAAATTATTGAGGATAAGTAAAATTGATTTTTTTTAAAATTTATTATAAATTTAGAAGCTTTTAGCGCTACTCTGAAGAAGTAGAGAAGGTTCTTACCCTAAATTAATAATTTTATTAATTAAAGTAATTAATATATTGATTTTAATTATTCCGGTTTTAGTGAATGTAGCTTTTATTACTCTACTTGAACGTAAAATTTTAGGTTATTCCCAAATACGGTTAGGCCCAAATAAAGTTAGTATAATTGGGATTTTACAGCCTTTTTCAGACGCCTTAAAGCTTTTAAGAAAGGAGTACTTCACTTTATTTAATAGTAATTTAGTTCTGTTTTATTGTTCCCCCATAATTTCATTTATTATTATTTTAATGTTATGGAGAATATTGCCTATAGTATTAAATAATTTTAGATTTAAATTTTCATTTTTATTAATGTTAATAATTATAAGGTTCTCTGTTTATCCTATTATACTTTCAGGCTGGTCTTCTAATAGTAAATATTCTATACTTGGGGGTTTGCGTAGAGTGGCGCAAACTATCTCGTATGAAATTAGGTTTGCTTTTATTTTAATAATTTTCATAGTAATAAACTTAAGTCTAAATATTTTAGATAAATTTCAATTAGACTTTTTTAGTAGAGTGGGGTTAGTTACACCTTTTATCATTATATTATGGTTAGTAGTTTGCTTAGCTGAAACTAATCGTACTCCTTTTGATTTTGCCGAGGGCGAATCTGAGCTTGTGTCAGGGTTTAATGTAGAGTACGGAGCTGGGGGATTCACTTTAATTTTTTTATCGGAATACGCTAGAATTTATTTTCTTAGAGCTATTTCTAGTTCATTGCTTTTCACTATAAACACCTCAATAGTTAGGTTTTGGTTAATAACTACCTTCTTAATTTTTTTTTGAGTTTGAGCTCGAACAACTTTACCACGGTATCGTTATGATTTACTTATATCTTTATCTTGAAAGTCAATTCTTCCTTCAAGCTTAATTATGTTAGAATTAGTGTCTACTTTTTTAATTTTTTAAAGAAATAAGTTAAATAAACTATTAACCTTCAAAGTTAAAAATGATATATTCTTTCTTTGCTGCCTTTTTGAAATCAATATATATTACAGGAAGGAGCTTCCCCAGTAATAGAAGAATTTATTTTTTTTCACGATTTTGTTATAACTATCCTAGTGTTTATTATAGGTCTTGTAGGTCTATCTATACTTCAGATATTAAAGAGTAAATTTATTAACAAATCCATATTAGAAGGTCAAGCTTTAGAATTTATTTGGACCCTAATCCCTGCTTTAGTTTTAGTACAAGTTGCTTTACCTTCGTTAATTTTATTATATATATTAGATGATTCTTCTTCTTGCAGGCTTACTATAAAAGTTATAGGCCACCAATGATATTGAAGATACGAGTACTCAGATTTTTGGAGAGATAATAAAGCTATTGAATTTGACTCAGTTATAATTAAAGAGGACAGGCTTGATTTAGGGGATTTTCGGTTACTAGAAACGGATAACCGGCCAGTACTACCTTATTTAATTCAAGTTCGAACCTTAGTAAGGAGGTCTGATGTACTTCATTCTTGAACAGTACCTAGGTTAGGGGTTAAGGCTGACGCCAACCCTGGGCGACTAAACCAATTAAAATTTTTAAGTTACCGGCCTGGGGTGGCTTACGGTCAATGCTCAGAAATCTGTGGAGCTAACCACAGATTTATACCGATTGCTCTAGAATTTGTAAATAACAAGGATTTTCTTAAATGAATTTTATCAATAGATTATTTTAATATTAATTACTAATTTAATACTAATAATTTGTGTTGCTATAATTTTTTTATTATTAATTTTTTTAATTAGGAAAAAAAAGAGTGTTGACCGAGAAAAATTAAGGCCATTTGAGTGTGGATTTTCAACTATGACTGAAAGACGTAACCCTTTATCTCTTCGATTTTTTCTAGTAACATTAATTTTTTTAATTTTTGATATCGAATTAATTTTACTATTCCCATTTTTATTTAAGATTATTTTTTATAGTATTTTTCCATACGCTTTAATTTTTATTATTTTTTTAATTTTATTATCGTTAGGCTTATTTATTGAATGAAATCAAATAATATTAGAGTGGGTTTAATTACCTAAAGCTAAAAGCGTGTAACTGTTACTTACAAGATGAAAAATTTTCTGGGTAAAACTGAGAAGGTTTAACTTCTTTGTCTTATTTTCAAAATAAGAATTTGACAGTTTTAAAACTTTTAAAAATTGATTTCTAATCAAATTTAAGCGATTAAGTTCGTTAAGTTTTAAGGATTTCCTATATTTACTATGAAAAAGTAATGTAATCTATTATACTATAAAACTAAAGCTCCAAGGATCTTAAAATTGACAATTTTAAATTTTATTTAAACTAAGCTTTAAAGAAACTATTAGTTAACTTTAATCTCCAAAATTAATATTTTATTTAAACTATCTTAAATTAAAGAGAATTTTGAATTATCAAAGAGTTATGAGCCCTTCAGCTTAATTAGCTTACTCTTTAAATTATAAACCTGAGGACATAATTTGTAACTATGGTTTAAAGGAGGGAACACATGATTAAGCTCTAAGCTAACTGCGTTATGAGCTCTAAATAAAGCAGGGCGATGTCTGGATAAGCTCTCTCAAATAATAAAGAAAAATATTACTATAGAAATAATTGAAATTATAGAACCTATTCTAGCTACAGTGTTTCATCCTAAATAGAAATCGGGGTAGTCTGAATATCGGCGAGGCATACCTGCTAACCCAAGAAAGTGTATAGGGAAAAAGGTTAAATTTACCCCAATAAATATTGTAAAAAAGTGTATTTTTAACATGATATTATTTAAAGTTAGTCCTGTTATTAAAGGGTATCAGTGTGCTAAAGCAGCAAAAATAGCGAATACAGCTCCCATACTTAAAACATAATGAAAATGAGCCACAACATAATAAGTGTCATGAAGAATTATATCTAATCTTGAATTAGCTAAGATAATTCCTGTTAACCCTCCTATAGTAAATAAAAAAATGAACCCTAAAGACCATAATAGAGAAGGGGAAAAAATTAATCAAGACCCATGTAACGTCCCCACTCACCTGAAAATTTTAATTCCAGTAGGAACTGCAATAATTATAGTAGCAATAGTGAAATACGCTCGTGTATCAGCGTCTATTCCTACAGTAAATATGTGGTGTGCTCAAACCATAAATCCGAGAATACTAATAGCGATTATAGCGTAAACTATTCCTAGCACTCCGAAAGGCTCCTTTTTACCCCTCTCTTGGCTAACTAAATGAGAAATTAACCCGAAGCCTGGTAAAATTAAAATATAAACCTCAGGATGGCCAAAAAACCAAAACAAATGTTGGTATAAAATAGGGTCTCCCCCCCCTCTAGGGTCATAAAATGATGTATTTAAATTACGGTCAGTTAATAATATAGTAATAGCACCTGCTAATACTGGTAAGGATAAAAGCAAAAGAACCGCTGTAATTAAAACAGACCAGCAAAATAAAGGTATTCGGTCTAAAAATATTCCTAAAACTCGCAGGTTGCCAATTGTACTAATAAAATTCACTGCCCCTAATAAGGAGGAAATACCAGCCATATGTAGAGAAAAAATTGCTAAATCGACTGAGGCTCCTGAATGAGCAATATTACTTCTTAAAGGGGGATAAACTGTCCAACCAGTCCCGGCTCCAGACTCTACTAAACTTCTTACTAATAATAATATTAACGCGGGCACTAAGAATCAAAATCTCATATTATTTAATCGTGGGAAAGCTATGTCAGGGGCACCTAATATAAGAGGAACTAGCCAGTTACCAAAACCACCAATCAAAATTGGTATAACTATAAAAAAAATTATAATAAAAGCGTGGGCAGTTACAATTACATTATAAATTTGGTCATCACCAATTAATGAACCTGCTTGACCTAACTCCAAACGAATAATTAACCTAAGGCTGGCACCAACGAGCCCTGCTCAAGCCCCTGTGATTAAATATAAAGTTCCGATGTCTTTATGATTACAAGATATAAACCATTTGTTTATGTATGACATATATATATATATATATATATATGTCAAATATAATTTCACACCCCTACCATTTGGTAGATGAATCTCCATGGCCTTTAATAGCAAGACTTTCAGGATTGGGCTTAACATTTGGTTTAGTAAAATGATTTCATTCTCAAGATTTACTATTAACAATAATTAGGTTATTTACTCTTTTAATAGTAATATATCAATGGTGACGAGATGTGTCTCGTGAAGGTTCCTACCAAGGTTTGCATACTAGAGTTGTGGAGTTAGGTTTACGATGAGGAATAGTTTTATTTATCACTTCTGAAGTATTTTTTTTCTTATCTTTCTTTTGAGCTTTTTTTCATTGCAGTTTAAGAGTTAATATCGAGCTTGGTAGTATATGACCTCCTATAGGAATCATAACTTTTAATCCTTTTGGGGTTCCTTTATTAAACACTTTAATTCTTTTATCATCTGGGGTCAGAGTAACATGAGCGCATCACGCAATTATAGAAGGTAAATTTAATGAATTAAAAATTTCTTTACTTACTACTGTCTTATTAGGCCTCTATTTCACAGCTCTTCAAGCTATAGAGTATTACGAAGCTACTTTTAATATTAGAGATTCTGTTTATGGGTCGACTTTTTTTATCGCCACAGGGTTTCACGGACTTCATGTCATTGTCGGGACTACTTTTTTAAGAGTATGCTTAGTACGAGTAATAAATGGAAGATTTAGATCAAAACATCATTTTGGATTTGAGGCAGCAGCTTGGTATTGGCACTTTGTGGATGTAGTATGGTTATTTTTATATATATGTATTTATTGATGGGGCGGTCTTTATTTGGTATAGTATAAAAATTATATTTCTTTTACAAAGAAAAGATGAATTCTGCCAAAATTTAATATGAGAAAAATGTATAATAATTGGTTATTAGTTATTTAATTAATTACTAAATTTTTTATATATTATAAGAGAATTTAAAATTATAGTGAAAATATTTATAAATTTATAAACTTTAGTTTAGTAAAATCTCGGTGAAAAGAGTGCCAGCAGCCGCGGTTAGACTCTAGAGGTTAAATTAAAATCGCTAAAAAATAGGCTTATTTTTTATTATTAGGTTTAATTTATAAATAATAAAATAAGCTAATATTATTTTTTAAAAACCTAAAGTAAAACAAGATTAGAACCTTGGTATAGGGTTAGTAATTAGTGAAGTAGTTTTAAAAACTTAAAATAAATGGCTGTAGTTTATTCTTATTAGAGAATCTTGAAAAATAATTTGATTATCCACAATTTTATTTACTTTAAATAATCTTATGTGTGATTGTTTATAAAATAATTTAATAATTAAATTTAAATCAAATAATATATAGATTTTTAAAGGACTTTTTGGGATGCCATTAAAATTTTAGAATAAAATTTAAAAAAATTAGGATTTAAAAGTAATTTATAAAGTAATGAATAAGTTTTAAATTAAGCTCATATTGTCCGTCACTCTCTGTTAGAGATAAGTCGTAGCAAAGTAATGGTTATAGAAATAGCCTTTAATATTATATTAATTTTATTAATAACTATTTTAACTTTAATTTTATATAAAATTAAGAATCCTTTTATAGGTTCATTAACTCTAGTTGGAATAACTATATTATTAATAATAGATATCGGGGTCTCAACAAGCCAATGAATTTCTTACTTATTAATACTTTTATTTTTAGGGGGTATAATAGTTATATTTTTATACGTGACTAGAGTAATAACAACTTTAAAATTTAATTTACCTAAACTAAGTGTGACTAGACTATGAATTTTGTTGTTAGCTTTAATGTTGTGAGCAAATCAAATTGAAGTCTATTCAACTAATAAATTTATACCCTTATCAGATTTTTTCAATTTAGATAGAACTATAGTTGTTTTGTTTGTATTTATTTATCTATTAATTTCATTATTAGTAGTTGTCGGTATCTCAAAAAAATTCGAAGGTTCTTTAAAATCTAAAATTAATGGTTAACATAATAATAGTATTAGTTGTCTTATGATTTAACTCGTTCGGGTTAAATAGAATATTAATTTTAAGAACATTATGGTTAGTGATTATAGTCATATCTTACTCTAAATGAAATTCACATTTAAGAGTTCTCTTAATTAATCTAGAATTTTTTACTTTAATTCTGTTATACACAATATTTTTTTCTTTTATAGGGCTAGGGGTAAATATTAGTATGTTAATGCTAATTATTACTAGGCTAGTCATAGAAGCATGTTTAGGTCTAGCTCTTTTAATCCTTATAGTACGGTTACAAAAAATAGAGAGTTTAATTAGTAGGCTAATATAACTCTTTAATATAATATATTATATATAATTTCCAATTATAAAATCTGATGAAGAGTTACCTTTTTTGGCAGATAAGTGCATTAAATTTAGAATTTAAATATGATTAATAATTAGAAAGGATTTTAGGAAATCTTATAGATATTAAGTTTTTACCTTAAATAAGGCAATGCCCCTAAGAAATACCACAAATAAGCCCTATGAATTGGTTAATGTTATTATTTTATTTTTTAATTATATTCTTTGTAACTTTTGTTAAATTATATTATGAATAATTTATTTTCAGTTTTTGACCCTCAATCTATATTTGGTATTAATGGTAACTGAGTCAGGGCAACTATTATTATATTATTACCATCTTCCTATTGACTTTCTAGAAACAAGAATATTATATTAGTTAAAAGAATGGTAAGTTATCTATATAAAGAAACATTAAATCATTTTAGGCCCCTACCTTCACCAGGCATGGCCCAATTTATTTTATCCTTATTTTTATTTATTTTATTAAATAACTTTTTGGGGTTATTCCCCTACGTTTTCACCGCAAGAACTCATTTAACTTTTACTTTAAGACTAAGTTTATCGTTTTGATTAGGGTATTTTTTGTTAAGGACAATTATAAATTTTAATAATTTTTTATCTCATTTGGTCCCTATAGGGACTCCTTACGCTTTATTGCCATTTATAGTATTAATTGAATTAGTTAGGGCTGTTATTCGACCACTAACTCTTTGTGTACGATTAGCTGCTAACATAGTCGCTGGCCACCTTTTATTATGTTTAATTAGAACTCCTATTATGAGTTCTAGTTTTATAATAATAGTTGTAATTATAATGGGTTTATTTTTATTAAGTATTTTGGAGGTTGCTGTGTCTTTTATTCAATCTTATGTATTTAGTACATTAAGTTCTTTATATATTAGTGAAGTAAATATTGTTACTATAAATTAG